GCTAGCGTAGCTTAACTAAAGCATAACACTGAAGATGTTAAGATGAGCCCTAGAAAGTTCCGCAAGCACAAAGGCTTGGTCCTGACTTTACTATCAACTTTAGCTTAACTTACACATGCAAGTATCCGCACCCCCGTGCGAATGCCCTACAGTTCCCCGCCCGGGAACAAGGAGCTGGTATCAGGCCCATCCAATTCAGCCCACGACACCTTGCTTAGCCACACCCCCAAGGGAATTCAGCAGTGATAGACATTAAGCCATAAGTGAAAACTTGACTTAGTCAAAGCTAAGAGGGCCGGTAAAACTCGTGCCAGCCACCGCGGTTATACGAGAGACCCAAGTTGATAGACCTCGGCGTAAAGGGTGGTTAGGAAAGAACTAAAACTAAAGCCGAACACCTTCAGAACTGTTATACGTATCCGAAGGTAAGAAGTTCAACTACGAAAGTGGCTTTATAGCCTCTGAACCCACGAAAGCTATGGTACAAACTGGGATTAGATACCCCACTATGCTTAGCCTTAAACATTGGTAGCAAAATACACCTGCTATCCGCCTGGGAACTACGAGCATTAGCTTGAAACCCAAAGGACTTGGCGGTGCTTTAGACCCACCTAGAGGAGCCTGTCCTAGAACCGATAACCCCCGTTCAACCTCACCTTTCCTTGTTTATTCCGCCTATATACCGCCGTCGTCAGCTTACCCTGTGAAGGACTTATAGTAAGCAAAATTGGCACAGCCCAAAACGTCAGGTCGAGGTGTAGCGTATGGAAAGGGAAGAGATGGGCTACATTCCCTAATGCAGCGAATACGAATGATGAACTGAAATACTCATCCGAAGGAGGATTTAGCAGTAAGCAGAAAATAGAGAGTTCTGCTGAAACCGGCCCTGAAGCGCGCACACACCGCCCGTCACTCTCCCCAAACTTAAAATTTTATTTACCTAAAACCAGAACAATCAGAAGGGGAGGCAAGTCGTAACATGGTAAGTGTACCGGAAGGTGCACTTGGAAAAACCAGAGTATAGCTAAGACAGAAAAGCATCTCCCTTACACCGAGAAGTCATCCGTGCAAATCGGATTACCCTGACGCTAAATAGCTAGCCCACCCAACCAAAAACAATAACTCATTATTAATAACCCCCAACACACTATAGACCCCCCCCAAACAAAACATTTTTCCTCCCTAGTATGGGTGACAGAAAAGGAACCCTGGCGCAATAGATAAAGTACCGCAAGGGAACGCTGAAAGAGAAATGAAACAACCCAGTATAAGCCCTAGAAAGCAGAGACTAAAACTCGTACCTTTTGCATCATGAATTAGTTAGTAAAACTCAAGCAAAGTGCACTTTAGTTTGATTTCCCGAAACTAGGTGAGCTACTCCAAGACAGCCTATTAATAGGGCACACCCGTCTCTGTGGCAAAAGAGTGGGAAGATCTTTGAGTAGAGGTGACAAACCTACCGAACCTAGTTATAGCTGGTTGCCTGAGAAATGGATAGGAGTTCAGCCTCCCGGCTTCTTTCTTGACCACCCCTTCGTCTTAACGGACTACCCTTAGACATTCAAAGAAACCGTGAGAGTTATTCAAAGGAGGTACAGCTCCTTTGAAACAAGATACAACTTTTCCAGGTGGGTAAGGATCACAATAAACAAAAGGTAAAATGTTCTGGTGGGCCTAAAAGCAGCCATCCCTATAGAAAGCGTTAAAGCTCAGACATATAACTACCCCCTCCGATCCCGATAATTCAATCCCAGCCCCCTAATCTTACCAGGCCGCCCCATGCAAACATGGGGGTGACCATGCTAATATGAGTAATAAGAGAGCCTCCGACTCTCTCCCTGCACACGTGTAAATCGAAATGGACTCCCCACCGAACTTTAACGGCCCCAACCAAAGAGGGTACTGAACAACAGACCAAACAACTAGAAAAGTTTTCAACAAACAACCGTTAACCCCACACTGGTGTGCCCCTTGGGAAAGACTAAAAGAAAAAGAAGGAACTCGGCAAACACACGAGGCCTCGCCTGTTTACCAAAAACATCGCCTCTTGCAAAATTAATAAATAAGAGGTCCCGCCTGCCCTGTGACTATATGTTTAACGGCCGCGGTATTTTAACCGTGCGAAGGTAGCGCAATCACTTGTCTCTTAAATGGGGACCTGTATGAATGGCATAACGAGGGCTTAACTGTCTCCTTTTTCAAGTCAATGAAATTGATCTCCCCGTGCAGAAGCGGGGATAACAACATAAGACGAGAAGACCCTATGGAGCTTTAGACACCAAGGCAGATCATGTTAAACACCCCTAAATAAAGGGCTAAACCAAAAGAAACCTGCCCTAATGTCTTCGGTTGGGGCGACCGCGGGGAAACAAAAATCCCCCACGTGGAACGGGAGATTCCGTATTTTTCATCTCCTAAAACTAAGAGCCCCCGCTCTAGTAAACAGAATTTCTGACCAATAATGATCCGGCAATGCCGATCAACGGACCAAGTTACCCTAGGGATAACAGCGCAATCCTCTTTTAGAGCCCATATCGACAAGGGGGTTTACGACCTCGATGTTGGATCAGGACATCCTAATGGTGCAGCCGCTATTAAGGGTTCGTTTGTTCAACGATTAAAGTCCTACGTGATCTGAGTTCAGACCGGAGTAATCCAGGTCAGTTTCTATCTATGATATGATCTTTTCTAGTACGAAAGGACCGAAAAGAAAAGGCCTCTACTTAAGGTACGCCTTACCCCCAACTAGTGCAGACAACTAAAATAGGCAAAAGGGCATACCCTTGTGCCGAAGAATACGGCATGTTAAGGTGGCAGAGCCCGGTAACTGCAAAAGACCTAAGCCCTTTCCACAGAGGTTCAAGTCCTCTCCTTAACTATGATCTCAATCCTCATTATTCACATCATCAACCCCCTCGCCTTTATTGTACCCATTCTCCTAGCTGTGGCTTTCTTAACCCTCCTTGAACGAAAACTACTTGGCTACATACAATTCCGAAAAGGCCCCAATATTGTAGGACCCTATGGTTTACTTCAACCTATCGCCGACGGAGTAAAACTATTCATTAAAGAGCCCGTCCGCCCCTCAACCTCTTCTCCCATATTATTTCTATTAACTCCGATGCTAGCCCTTACACTTGCTCTTACCCTTTGAACTCCTATACCTATGCCGTACCCAGTAGCTGACTTAAACCTCGGGGTATTATTTATTTTAGCCCTATCCAGTCTCGCCGTCTACTCAATTTTGGGCTCCGGCTGAGCATCCAATTCAAAATATGCCCTCATTGGAGCCCTGCGAGCTGTCGCCCAAACCATTTCATATGAAGTTAGCCTAGGACTAATTCTGCTAAACGCTATCATCTTCACAGGGGGCTTTACACTTCAAACCTTTAATATTGCCCAAGAAAGTGTATGATTAATTGTACCCGCCTGACCTTTAGCCGCAATATGATATATCTCCACCCTCGCAGAAACCAATCGCGCCCCCTTTGACCTGACAGAAGGAGAATCCGAACTAGTCTCCGGCTTCAATGTCGAATATGCAGGAGGCCCCTTCGCCTTATTTTTCCTAGCAGAATATGCTAATATCTTACTTATAAATACACTCTCCGCTACACTATTTTTAGGTGCCTCCCACATCCCAACAATGCCAGAACTTACCGCAATTAATCTAATAACTAAAGCAGCCCTTCTCTCCGTTGTTTTCATTTGAGTCCGAGCCTCCTACCCCCGATTCCGTTATGATCAACTCATACACCTAATTTGAAAAAACTTTCTTCCCTTAACCCTTGCCCTAGTAATTTGACACCTCGCACTTCCAATTGCATTTGCAGGCCTGCCCCCACAACTATAGGTCCGGAGTTGTGCCTGAAGCAAAGGGCCACTTTGATAGAGTGAATCATGAGGGTTAAAATCCCCCCAACTCCTTAGAAAGAAGGGGCTCGAACCCTATCTGAAGAGATCAAAACTCTTAGTGCTTCCACTACACCACTTCCTAGTAAGGTCAGCTAATTTAAGCTCTTGGGCCCATACCCCAAACATGTTGGTTAAAATCCTTCCTTTACTGATGAACCCCTACATTCTAGCTACCCTGCTATTCGGATTGGGCCTAGGAACCACAATTACATTTGCAAGCTCACATTGACTCCTCGCCTGAATAGGCCTCGAAATAAATACCCTCGCCATTATTCCCCTTATATCTCAACACCACCACCCTCGGGCAGTTGAAGCTACCACTAAATATTTTCTTACCCAAGCTACCGCTGCTGCCATACTACTTTTTGCTAGCACTACTAATGCCTGGCTCACAGGACAATGAGATATTCAACAAATATCTCACCCCCTCCCCGTCACTATAATTACCCTTGCTCTCGCATTAAAAATTGGTCTCGCCCCAGTTCACGCATGATTACCCGAAGTTCTTCAAGGTTTTGACCTTACCACCGGGCTGATCCTCTCGACTTGACAAAAGCTTGCACCCTTCGCCCTTCTCCTACAAATCCAGCCTACTAACTCAACCATCCTTATTATGCTTGGCCTCATGTCTACTCTCGTGGGAGGCTGAGGGGGCCTGAACCAAACCCAGCTACGAAAAATCCTCGCTTACTCCTCAATCGCACATCTCGGTTGAATAATCTTAGTATTACAATTCTCCCCCTCCCTCACCTTCTTAACCCTTCTCATTTACCTAATTATAACATTTTCAACCTTCCTAGTATTTAAGCTTAATAAAGCAACCACCATCAATGCCCTCGCCACCTCCTGAACGAAAGCCCCAGCAATAACTGCCCTAGCCCCCTTAATTCTTCTTTCACTTGGGGGCCTCCCTCCCCTAACAGGATTTATACCAAAATGACTAATCCTTCAAGAGCTAACTAAACAAGATCTTGCCCCCACGGCCACTCTAGCCGCACTCAGCGCCCTTTTAAGTTTGTTCTTCTACCTACGACTCTCCTATGCTATTACACTTACTCTTTCTCCTAACAATTTAACTGGTGTAACCCCTTGGCGCCTCCCCTCTACCCAGCCCACCATACCCCTTGCCATTTCAACCCTGGCAACCTTAACTCTGTTGCCCCTAGCACCCGCCATAACCGCACTATTAACCCTCTAGAGACTTAGGATAATACAAGACCAAGGGCCTTCAAAGCCCTAAGTGGGAGTGAAAATCTCCCAGTCCCTGATAAGACTTGCGGGATACTATCCCACATCTCCTGCATGCAAAGCAGACACTTTAATTAAGCTAAAACCTTTCTAGACAGGCAGGCCTCGATCCTACAAATTCTTAGTTAACAGCTAAGCGCTCTAACCAGCGAGCATCCGTCTACCTTTCCCCCGCCTGTCGAGACTAAAAGGCGGGGGAAAGCCCCGGCAGGCGTTAGCCTACTCCTTCAGATTTGCAATCTAATATGTCAAACACTTCAGGGCTTGATAAGAAGAGGACTCAAACCTCTGTTTATGGAGCTACAACCCACCGCTTAAACACTCAGCCATCCTACCTGTGGCAATCACACGTTGATTTTTCTCGACTAATCATAAAGACATCGGCACCCTCTATCTGGTATTTGGTGCTTGAGCCGGAATAGTGGGCACAGCCTTAAGCCTGCTCATTCGGGCGGAACTGAGTCAACCAGGCGCTCTCTTAGGGGATGATCAGATTTATAATGTGATCGTAACCGCCCATGCCTTCGTAATAATTTTCTTTATAGTTATACCCATCATAATTGGGGGCTTTGGAAACTGGCTCATCCCACTAATAATTGGGGCCCCGGATATGGCCTTCCCTCGAATAAACAACATAAGCTTTTGGCTACTCCCTCCCTCCTTCCTTCTACTTCTTGCCTCTTCGGGGGTGGAAGCTGGGGCTGGAACCGGTTGAACAGTCTACCCCCCTCTCGCAGGAAATTTAGCCCACGCCGGGGCATCTGTTGACCTAACCATCTTTTCCCTTCACCTAGCAGGGGTTTCCTCAATCCTGGGAGCAATTAATTTTATTACAACTATTATTAACATGAAACCCCCTGCAATTTCACAATACCAAACTCCTCTATTTGTCTGAGCAGTACTAATTACTGCCGTCCTTCTCCTACTTTCCCTACCTGTCCTCGCTGCTGGCATTACAATACTTTTAACAGATCGAAACCTTAACACTACCTTCTTTGACCCCGCAGGAGGGGGCGACCCAATTCTCTACCAACACCTCTTCTGATTTTTTGGGCACCCGGAAGTTTACATTTTAATTCTGCCAGGGTTCGGAATAGTATCCCATATCGTTGCCTACTACTCTGGCAAAAAAGAACCCTTCGGCTATATGGGTATAGTCTGGGCCATAATAGCCATCGGCCTCCTGGGGTTTATTGTCTGAGCACATCACATATTTACTGTCGGTATAGATGTAGACACACGTGCCTATTTTACATCCGCCACTATAATTATCGCAATTCCCACGGGTGTAAAAGTCTTTAGTTGACTAGCCACTCTTCACGGAGGAGCAATCAAATGAGAAACACCCCTTCTATGAGCCCTCGGCTTTATTTTCCTCTTCACAGTAGGGGGTCTAACAGGTATCGTCCTAGCTAATTCATCCTTAGATATTGTCCTACATGATACATATTACGTAGTAGCCCACTTCCACTATGTCCTTTCAATGGGGGCAGTATTTGCCATCATTGCAGCCTTTGTCCACTGATTCCCTCTATTTTCAGGTTATACCCTTCACAGCACTTGAACAAAAATCCATTTTGGAATTATGTTTATTGGAGTAAACCTCACGTTCTTCCCCCAACACTTCCTGGGGCTAGCAGGAATACCTCGACGGTACTCAGACTACCCGGACGCTTATACCTTATGAAATACTGTTTCCTCTATTGGTTCACTTATTTCCCTTGTAGCAGTTATTATATTTTTATTTATTATTTGAGAAGCATTTGCCGCCAAACGTGAAGTCATAACAGTAGAACTTACTTCAACCAACGTAGAGTGACTTCATGGCTGCCCTCCTCCCTACCACACATTCGAAGAGCCTGCCTACGTCCAAGTTCGATCAAATTAACGAGAAAGGGAGGAGTTGAACCCCCATAGGTTAGTTTCAAGCCAACCACATAACCGCTCTGTCACTTTCTTCATAAGACACTAGTAAAATAGGTTAATTACACTGCCTTGTCGAGGCAGAATTGAGGGTTAAAATCCCGCGTGTCTTGCAAATTAATGGCACATCCCCTACAACTAGGCTTTCAAGATGCAGCTTCCCCTGTTATAGAAGAACTTCTACATTTTCATGACCACGCCCTAATAATCGTTTTCCTAATCAGCACACTAGTACTTTACATTATTGTGGCCATAGTCTCCACCACCCTTACTAACAAATACCTTTTGGACTCTCAAGAAATTGAAATCATTTGAACAGTTCTCCCAGCAGTAATTCTTATTCTAATTGCACTACCGTCCCTTCGCATTCTTTACCTAATAGATGAAATTAATGATCCCCACCTTACAATTAAGGCTATGGGCCACCAATGATACTGAAGCTACGAGTATACAGATTATGAAGACCTCGGATTTGACTCTTATATAATTCCTACACAAGACCTAAACCCTGGACAGTTTCGTCTCCTAGAAGCAGATCACCGAATAGTAATTCCAGCAGAATCCCCCATCCGAGTCCTAGTATCTGCAGAAGATGTACTCCACTCTTGAGCAGTCCCAGCCCTTGGTGTAAAAATAGATGCAGTCCCAGGACGTCTCAACCAAACAGCTTTTATCGCATCTCGCCCAGGCGTCTTCTACGGACAATGCTCTGAAATTTGTGGAGCTAACCACAGCTTCATGCCTATCGTAGTTGAAGCCGTCCCTCTCGAACACTTCGAAAACTGATCGTCCCTAATACTTGAAGATAACTCGCTAAGAAGCTAAATAGGGACTAGCGTTAGCCTTTTAAGCTAAAGATTGGTGGCTCCCAACCGCCCCTAGCGACATGCCTCAACTCGACCCCGCACCCTGGTTTGCCATCCTAATCTTTTCTTGATCTATTCTCCTGACCATACTTCCCCCAAAAGTCTTGGCCCATGAATTTCCAAATGACCCTACAACCCAAAGCACAGAAAAACCTAAAACAGAAGCCTGAAACTGACCATGACACTAAGCTTTTTTGACCAATTTATAAGCCCTGTTTTTTTAGGTATTCCCCTAATTGCCATCGCACTAATCCTCCCTTGCATTATTTTTCCAACCCCTACAACACGCTGACTAAACAACCGACTAATCGCCGTCCAAAGTTGACTCATCAATCAATTTACAAGCCAACTCTTTTTACCTTTAAATCCGGGGGCCCACAAATGGGCTGTTATATTTATATCCCTCATATTATTCCTCATCTCTCTCAATATGCTCGGGCTCCTTCCCTATACCTTTACCCCCACTACACAACTCTCCCTCAACATAGGCCTTGCCGTTCCTCTTTGATTGGCAACCGTAATTATTGGAATACGAAATCAACCAACCGTTGCCTTAGGCCACCTCCTCCCGGAAGGAACCCCAACTCTGCTAATTCCCGTTCTTATTATTATCGAAACGATCAGTCACTTTATTCGTCCCCTCGCCCTGGGAGTACGGTTAACAGCTAACCTAACAGCCGGCCACCTTTTAATTCAACTAATTGCAACAGCTGCCTTTGTCCTTTTACCTCTTATGCCAACGGTAGCACTCCTAACCGCAGCCCTATTATTCCTACTAACCCTTTTAGAAGTCGCCGTAGCAATAATTCAAGCTTATGTCTTCGTACTACTACTAAGCCTATACCTCCAAGAAAACGTTTAATGGCCCACCAAGCACACGCATACCATATAGTCGACCCCAGCCCTTGGCCCCTAACAGGGGCAATTGCTGCCCTCTTAATAACATCAGGCCTTGCAGTCTGATTTCATTTTCACTCCACAACCCTAATAACACTGGGCTTAGCCCTTCTTCTTCTTACAATATATCAATGATGACGGGACATTATTCGAGAAGGTACATTCCAAGGCCACCATACACCCCCCGTTCAAAAAGGCCTCCGTTACGGAATGGTTCTATTTATTACCTCGGAAGTCTTCTTCTTCCTAGGCTTTTTCTGAGCCTTTTATCACTCAAGCCTCGCCCCCACTCCTGAACTAGGAGGCTGCTGACCCCCTACAGGAATCACTACCTTGGACCCATTTGAAGTTCCTCTCCTTAATACAGCTGTACTGCTAGCTTCGGGAGTTACAGTTACTTGAGCTCACCATAGTATTATAGAAGGCGGACGAAAACAGGCAATTCAGGCACTAGGGCTGACCATCCTTCTTGGTTTTTACTTTACTTTCCTCCAAGCTATAGAATACTATGAAGCTCCCTTTACAATTGCAGACGGGGTTTACGGCTCGACATTTTTCGTAGCAACGGGCTTCCACGGACTACACGTTATTATTGGCTCCACCTTCTTAGCCGTCTGCCTACTCCGCCAAGTCCAGTACCATTTTACATCTGAACATCATTTCGGATTCGAAGCAGCCGCCTGATACTGACATTTTGTAGACGTCGTTTGACTATTCCTTTACATCTCTATCTACTGATGAGGATCTTAATCTTTCTAGTACTAAAGTAAGTATAAGTGACTTCCAATCACCCGGTCTTGGTTAAAATCCAAGGAAAGATAATGAATCTGATCACAACAGTAATTACCATCACTGTACTTCTTTCCACCCTCCTCACCATTGTATCCTTCTGGCTCCCACAAATAAGCCCAGACCACGAAAAATTGTCCCCCTACGAATGCGGCTTTGACCCCCTAGGAAGTGCCCGACTGCCTTTTTCCCTCCGATTTTTTCTCGTTGCCATTCTTTTCCTCCTATTCGACTTAGAAATTGCCCTTCTTCTACCCCTTCCCTGGGGAGACCAACTAGCATCCCCACTAATTACATTCCTCTGAGCCTCCGCTGTTCTAGGCCTGCTTACCTTGGGTTTAATTTATGAATGAACTCAAGGGGGTTTAGAATGAGCCGAGTAGGTTATTAGTTTAAGAAAAACATTTGATTTCGGCTCAAAAACCTGTGGTTAAAGTCCACAATTACCTAATGACCCCCGTTCACTTCGCTTTTTCCTCAGCCTTTCTATTAGGATTAACAGGGCTAGCATTCCACCGAACCCATCTCCTCTCCGCCCTCCTTTGTTTAGAAGGTATAATGCTCTCTCTGTTTATTGCCCTCTCCTTATGAACGCTACAGCTAGATTCTACTAACTTTTCGGCCTCTCCTATGCTTCTTCTGGCATTTTCAGCTTGTGAAGCAAGCGCAGGTCTTGCCCTACTAGTAGCTACTGCCCGCACTCACGGGTCGGACCGTCTCCAAAGCCTCAACCTCCTACAATGCTAAAAATTCTGATCCCAACTTTAATACTTATCCCAACAGCATGAATTACCCCCGCCAAATGACTATGGCCCACCTCTCTTCTCCATAGCCTAGTAATTGCACTAATTAGCCTCACCTGATTAAAAAACCTCTCAGAAACAGGCTGAACCTCCCTCAACCTGTATATAGCAACAGACCCCCTCTCAACTCCCCTTCTTGTACTTACCTGCTGACTATTACCCCTAATAATTCTCGCAAGCCAGAGCCACACAGCCTCAGAGCCCATCAATCGACAACGAATATTTATTATACTTCTAACATCCTTGCAAATTTTCCTTATTTTGGCCTTTAGCGCCACAGAAATCCTCATGTTCTATGTCATATTTGAAGCCACCCTTATTCCTACCCTCATTCTCATTACACGGTGGGGAAATCAAACAGAACGACTCAACGCCGGCACCTACTTTCTATTTTATACCCTAGCAGGCTCACTACCCCTTCTCGTCGCCCTCCTCCTCCTCCAAAATAATACGGGAACCCTCTCCCTACTAACCCTCCAATACTTCAACCCTCTTCCCCTCTTGACAAATGCAGACAAACTATGGTGAGCGGGCTGTTTGCTTGCTTTCCTCGTAAAAATGCCACTGTACGGCGTTCACCTCTGGCTTCCTAAAGCACACGTTGAAGCCCCCGTTGCAGGTTCCATAATCCTGGCTGCCGTTCTCCTAAAACTAGGGGGTTATGGCATAATACGCATAATAATTATGCTTGAACCATTAACCAAAGAACTAAGCTACCCCTTTATTATCTTTGCCCTATGAGGAGTGATCATAACAGGGTCAATTTGCCTACGTCAAACAGACCTAAAATCCCTCATCGCGTATTCCTCCGTCAGCCACATGGGCCTGGTTGTTGGAGGAATCCTCATTCAAACCCCGTGAGGCTTCACAGGGGCCCTTATTCTTATGATTGCACATGGCCTAACGTCCTCCGCCCTATTCTGCCTAGCAAACACCAATTATGAACGTACCCATAGCCGAACTATAGTATTAGCACGAGGGCTACAGATAGCCCTTCCCCTAATAACCTCGTGATGGTTTATTGCCAGCCTCGCCAACCTCGCACTCCCCCCTTTTCCTAACCTTATAGGCGAATTAATAATCATTACCTCCCTGTTTAGTTGGTCTTGATGAACTATCGCACTAACAGGCACTGGGACCCTAATTACAGCAGGCTACTCCCTCTACATATTCCTCATAACCCAACGGGGCCCACTCCCAGCACATATTATTGCCTTAGACCCTTCTCACACTCGAGAGCACCTACTTATGGCCCTTCATCTCCTCCCCCTAATGCTCCTTATTCTCAAACCAGAATTAGTTTGAGGATGAACCTCCTGTAGGTGTAGTTTTAACAAAAACATTAGATTGTGATTCTAAAGATAGAAGTTAGAATCTTCTTACCCACCGAGAGAGGCTCGTCAGCCACGGAGACTGCTAATTTTCGTCACCTTGGTTAAACCCCAGGGCTCACTCGAACTGCTCCTAAAGGATAACAGCCTATCCGTTGGTCTTAGGAACCAAAAACTCTTGGTGCAAATCCAAGTAGCAGCTATGCATCCTACTTCCCTCATAATAACATCAAGCCTCATTATTATTTTCATGCTTTTGGCCTACCCTCTATTAACAACCTTCTCCCCCACCCCCCATATAAATACCTGGGCCCTTTCCCAGGTCAAAACAGCAGTAAAACTGGCTTTCTTCTTAAGCCTCCTTCCCCTATTCCTCTTCCTCAACGAGGGGGCAGAAGTCATTATTACCAACTGAAACTGAATAAATACAATAACCTTTGATATCAATATTAGCTTTAAGTTTGACCACTACTCAATTATCTTTGTCCCTATTGCCCTATATGTAACTTGGTCTATCCTCGAATTTGCCTCATGATATATACATGCAGATCCCTACATAAACCGCTTCTTCAAATACCTCCTTGTATTCCTTATTGCTATAGTTATCTTAGTGACAGCAAACAACATGTTCCAACTTTTTATTGGCTGAGAAGGGGTAGGCATCATATCCTTCCTTCTGATTGGGTGGTGATACGGACGAACAGACGCTAATACCGCTGCCCTGCAAGCAGTTCTGTATAACCGAGTGGGGGATATCGGGCTCATTTTCGCAATAGCCTGAATAGCAATAAACCTTAACTCCTGGGAAATACAACAAATATTTGCAACCGCTAAAGACTATGACCTCACCTTTCCCCTACTAGGTCTTATCCTTGCCGCTACCGGCAAATCCGCCCAATTTGGGCTTCACCCATGGCTTCCCTCCGCCATGGAGGGTCCTACGCCGGTATCTGCCCTACTTCATTCTAGTACCATAGTTGTGGCAGGCATTTTTCTTCTAATTCGGATAAGTCCCTTGATGGAAGACAACCAAATCGCCCTCACCACCTGCCTCTGCCTGGGCGCCTTAACTACGCTCTTCACCGCAACCTGCGCCCTTACCCAAAATGATATCAAAAAAATTGTTGCCTTTTCAACGTCAAGCCAATTAGGTCTAATAATAGTTACTATTGGTCTAAATCAACCTCAACTTGCCTTCCTTCACATCTGTACACACGCCTTTTTTAAAGCAATACTCTTCCTCTGTTCCGGCTCCATTATTCATAGCCTAAACGATGAACAGGATATCCGGAAAATAGGAGGCATACATCACCTTACCCCCTTTACATCTTCCTGCCTCACCATTGGTAGCCTTGCCCTTACAGGCACCCCTTTCTTAGCGGGCTTCTTCTCCAAAGATGCCATTATTGAAGCCCTTAACACATCTTACCTCAACGCCTGGGCCCTAGCCTTAACTCTTCTGGCCACCTCATTTACAGCCATCTACAGCCTCCGAGTTGTTTATTTCGTATCCATGGGGCACCCCCGATTTAATTCAATCCCACCCATTAATGAAAACAACACAGCCGTCATCAACCCTATTAAACGACTTGCCTGAGGAAGCATAATTGCCGGACTCCTTATTACCTCAAACATTATTCCTCTAAAAACACCCGTAATGTCTATGCCTCCCCTTCTAAAACTAGCTGCCCTTATTGTGACAGTTACTGGCCTACTCATCGCCCTAGAATTAGCATCCCTAACAAGTAAACAACACAAAACTTTTTCTCAGCTAAAACCCCACCACTTCTCCAATATACTTGGATTCTTTCCAACAATTATTCACCGCCTCGTCCCAAAACTAAACCTCTCACTAGGACAGGCAATTGCAAGCCAAACAATTGACCAAACTTGATTAGAAAAACTGGGACCGAAAACCCTAGCCTCCTCAAACATCCCCCTAATCTCTACAACAAGCAATACCCAGCAGGGCATGATCAAAACATACCTTACCCTTTTCCTGCTTACCCTCACCCTCGCAACCTTTATATTCATTTTTTAAACTGCCCGAAGCGCTCCCCGACTCAATCCCCGCGTTAACTCTAACACCACAAATAAGGTAAGAAGTAATACCCACACACTAATTAATAACATTCCCCCACCCAATGAATACATTAAGGCGACCCCTGCAATATCTCCTCGAAACACGGAAAACTCCTCAAACTCATCCACAATAACCCACGAAGTCTCATACCACCCACCCCCTAACAAAACAGAAGCAACTGTCACAACCGCCAAATACATAACCATATAAACCGCAACCGGTCGACTACCCCAACTCTCAGGATATGGTTCAGCAACAAGAGCCGTTGAATACGCAAATACCACCAATATCCCACCCAAATAAATTAGAAATAATACTAAAGACAAAAAAGGTCCACCGTGTCCAACCAATACCCCACATCCTATCCCCGCCACCACTACTAACCCTAAAGCGGCAAAATAGGGAGAAGGATTAGAAGCAACCGCAATTAAACCCAGCACTAAACCAAATAAAAACAAAAACATGATATAAGTCATAATTCCTGCCAGGAATTTAACCAGGACTGATGGCTTGAAAAACCACTGTTGTTATTCAACTACAAGAACCTTAATGACAAGTCTCCGAAAAACCCACCCCATCCTAAAAATTGCAAATGATGCATTAGTTGATCTCCCGGCCCCTTCCAATATCTCAGTCTGATGAAACTTTGGTTCCCTCCTCGGCCTCTGCCTAGCCACCCAAATTCTGACAGGGCTGTTTCTTGCTATACACTATACCTCAGATATCGCAACAGCCTTCTCCTCTGTGGCCCACATCTGCCGGGACGTAAACTACGGCTGACTCATTCGAAACATTCACGCCAACGGCGCATCCTTCTTCTTCATTTGCATCTACCTACATATTGGCCGAGGCCTCTATTACGGCTCATACCTTTACAAAGAGACATGAAACATTGGAGTTGTTCTCCTCCTTTTAGTAATAATAACCGCCTTCGTAGGCTATGTACTTCCCTGAGGACAGATATCATTCTGAGGGGCCACCGTCATTACTAACCTTCTCTCCGCAGTCCCCTACATTGGGAGCACCCTCGTTCAATGAATTTGAGGCGGCTTCTCAGTAGACAACGCCACCCTCACCCGCTTCTTCGCCTTTCATTTCCTCTTCCCTTTCGTCATTGCTGCAGCAACTGTCATTCACCTTCTCTTCCTCCATGAAACAGGCTCCAACAACCCACTAGGCCTAAACTCAGATGCAGACAAAATTTCCTTCCACCCCTATTTTTCATATAAAGACTTACTAGGCTTCGCCGTCCTCCTCATCACCCTCTCCTTACTATCGCTATTTTCACCCAACCTCCTAGGAGACCCAGACAACTTCACCCCCGCCAACCCCCTAGTTACTCCTCCTCACATTAAGCCAGAATGATACTTCTTATTTGCCTACGCAATCCTCCGCTCAATTCCTAACAAGCTAGGGGGAGTGTTGGCCCTCCTTGCCTCCATCCTCGTACTTATAGTTGTCCCTATCCTTCACACCTCAAAACAACGAGGCTTAACATTCCGACCACTAACACAATTCCTATTCTGAACCCTCATTGCAGATGTTGCTATCCTTACTTGAATTGGGGGAATACCTGTCGAACACCCCTACATTGTCATTGGACAAATTGCCTCTTTCCTATACTTCTTTCTCTTTTTGATTCTCACCCCTCTAGCAGGCTGACTAGAAAATAAAGCCCTTGGATGGTCGTGCATTAGTAGCTCAGTTTCAGAGCACCGGTCTTGTAAACCGGACGCCGGACGTTAAAATCCTCCCTACTGCTCAAAGAAAGGAGATTCTAACTCCTACCCCTAGCTCCCAAAGCTAGAATTCTAAATTAAACCATTCTTTGTCCAATGTACATGTATGTATTAACACCATATATAAATATTAACCATATAATGAATATTTTAGTACATCCATGCTTTATCACCATTCTAGGGTTATACCATTTATGCCATCAACATTTCACTAAAATATACATAAACCATAAATTTTAAAGGTACACAATTGGAGTAAAGACGGGCGAAACTTAAGACCGAGCACCACCGTCCATTGTCGAAGATATACCAGGACACAACATCTAGACGTTTCTCAAAGTTTTAATGTAGTAAGAACCGACCATCAGTTGATTTCTTAATGCTCACGTTTATTGAAGGTGAGGGACAACTATTGTGGGGGTTTCACATAGTGAATTATTCCTGGCATTTGGTTCCTACTTCAGGGCCATGACTTGATATTATTCCTCACACTTTCATCGACGCTGACATAAGTTAATGGTGGAGTACAACATGACTCGTTACCCACCAAGCCGAGCGTTCACTCCACCGGGGCAGCTGGTTCCTTTTTTTGTTCTCCTTTCACTTGACACTTCAGAGTGCACACGGTAATGACAAACAAGCGTGTACATTTTTCTTGCCGCAAGGAAAATGTATTAATGTTGGAAAGACTTTCGTAAAGAATTGCATAATGGATCTCAAGAGCATAAAGTATAAGTTTTTCTCCTAAAATTCCTAAGATACCCCCTGGGGTTTTTGCGCGTAAAACCCCCCTACCCCCCTATACTCCGGAGATCACTAACACTCCTGAAAACCCCCCGGAAACAGGAAAACCTCTAGTAGTATATTTTTTGGCCCAAAGTGTGTCTATTTACACTATTAAAATAATGCGTTT